GCCCGACACTATAGATAGAGCCTACATGTGTTAGCCAAGCTCTTAAAGATCCTAGTGCCGCCATGTCTGCTGAATTTGATGCATTAATTCGTAATGGCACCTGGGAACTAGTACCATCATCTCCTCATCAAAAGATTGTTGGGTCTAAGTGGGTCTTTCGGGTTAAGCGGAAACGGCAGTGTTGAGCGGTACAGGGCTCGCCTCGTTGCCAATTCATCAGCGGCCTGGGATTGATTATTTTGATAGATTCAGCCCTGCGGTTAAGCCTATCACTATTCGTGTTTGAGTATTGCTCTATATCATGGCTGGACTCTTCGTCAATTGGATGTCAACAACGCTTTTCTACAGGGTCACTTAACCGAAAAGAGGTATTCATGTCTCAACCTCCCGGTCGATACTCTAATTTTTCTTCTCATGTGTGGCAGGCTTCGAAAAGCAATCTATGGTCTTAAACAGGCTCCTCGCGCCTGGTATCATGAGTGAAATTTCTGATAGCTGCTTACCAATGCCCAGTCCGACACCTCTTTGTTTTGTTCATTTATCATCAGAATGGAATTCAAGCCTATTTCCTGGTTTATGTGGATGATCTTTTGATCACTGGCAGTAGTCCAATCCAACTTTTATCAATCAGTTCAGTCAGTTGTTGTCCAAGAAGTTCTCACTAAAGGATCTTCGAGATTTACATTATTTTCTCGGTCTTGAAGTGATTCCTACAGCAGGTGGTCTATTTCTTACTCAACATAAATACATTCGTGATATTTTTGAATCTACTGGTATGGCTGGAGCCAAGGAAGTTTATACGCCCAACTCTGTCTTGAATTTGACCCTCGGCTGATGCTACTTTATTTCGGCGGGTCATTGGGCAGTTACAATATTTGGCTTTCACAAAAACCTTTGCTGTTCATATCCCAGTTCATGCATCGTCCCTCGCAACAACATTGGCAACTTGTCAAGCGTCTCATTTGAAGGGTTATCCTGGTCTTTATTTGAGGCCTTTAACTCTCACTGCTTTTTCGGACGGGCTGGAAATTAGGAGGATAGGTCCTCCACTACTGCATACATTCTTTATTTGGGTGGCAATGCTATTTCATGGAGCTCTCGTAAACAAAGATCAATTGCTCGCTCCTCCACAGAGGCTGAATATCGCGCTCTCGCTACAGCTGCTTCAGAGGTTTGTTGGGTACTTTCTCTACTCACTGAGCTCGGTTATCCAGCCCACAAGCCACCAACAATTTTCTGTGACAATGTGGGCTTTTCCTGCCCTGCCAATCTGCTTGAACACTGAAGCTTGAAAGCAAGTACGAGCTGGCTGCCAATCCACTAGAACACTTCCTTCAGAAAGATTGGGAGGAATTCATCTATGGATTGGGCTTGATTGGGATGAATTCTGATTAGGGAAGCCGGTACGCACTGGGGACAGCTAAGAACGTGTAGTGACTGTACCACTCTTTTTGACTCACATCGGGCACTCCACCGTCATGATTTAAGGAAGCAGGCTAGCTAGTGCTATAGATATAGATTGAGTCCGGCAAGCTTTTAAGTAAATACAAGGTGCTCCACTTCGAGAATATTTAGTAACTAATTGGTGAAGAAGGAAGGCTAGCTTAAAAGAAGTCATTCATTGGCGAGGAAGACTGATCTCTTTTACACAAGGTCGAGAAGTCCTGACCTTCACTGGTAGTTCAGCAAGCAACCAAACCAAGGCAACGAAGCCGTATGAGTTCCAGCCAATCCATCCGCTTTCAAGCAGTCGTATCAGTCTTTCAAGTGGGGAAGATCAATTCCTTTTCATCCCCAGCGAGCTCCGTTCTGAGAGCAGGTTTCAACTCTCAGCATGACTCTTTGTCCCAGGCGGCGAAGAAGCAAGGAAGTCGAATCAAGGGAGTTTACTTGCTTACTTGTTAAAGTAAGGCAGAGGCTGTTCCGCTGTCTTGTTAAAGTAAGGTAGTGTAAACTCTCGAAATTCTCTGCTCAAATAAGCTTTCCTAAAATGATGAAAGGCAAGAAGCTCCGTCTCCGTCCCTTCTCTTCTGTCCAAGACTCTTGAATCAGTCTCGTCTTACATTCCCTCCTCTCCGCCTAGGCGAAAGAGAGTCCCGCCTATGGTCTACTCAAAGAGAAAGATTGTGGGGCAGATCAATCCATTCCGTTGTTCAGGGAAGATCCATGGAATAGGAAAGCCAAAACGGATCTATCAAAACAGATCTATTCTAAGTCATTCCCAATACGGATCTATTCTAAGTCAATACTGGGTCGATACGAGACTCTTTCTTAGTTAAGTGGGGCTTGAAAGCTGTCTACTACGAATCCTGCAGGTTCAGTAACAAGTTCTCATCCAAGTCAACGGTACAGTCATCACCACTCCATTTCGAATATAACGATTTCTCGTGAGCAAAGAAAGAGATTTGATCACGAGTTTGAGGCGGTCAATGAAATGCTTTAGTAAAGGAAAGATCCGCCTTTTAGCAGTCTCACTTGAATTCTCCCTCTCTCCGGTGGTGATCTCACTTCAGTAGTGGGATGAATCTGAAGGGTGGTCCACGATCAGAAGAGAACGGCTGCTTTGACTCCGGTGGCTTGAGATAGATCAGTTTCAAAACTACAGGTTAAGTATGCCCTTCTCAATATAGATTCTATAGAAGAGTCTAATTGCGAATCCTTTTCAATATAGGAAAACTGCACGCTCGTCCCCTCAAGAGATGCCCGCCCAAACTGAACTACTTACTTCACTTGCGAATAATATACTACTGAACACCAATCCACGATTGCTAAAGATCGCTAAAGAGAAAATGTTAACTTGATTTGTATTATTTCTTTTACGCTTTCATCAGCTTAGGTCCCCTCCTTTGTGGTCAAGCAGGATAAGAAACTCAATAAGACTCTGAATTTGAGCTGTCCTCGGATGTACACCTGCTTGTGGCACCTCGGAATTACAGACTTACTACGGTAAGAGACCTGGACCCAGCGCGTTCGTTGGAGTCGTGGAAGCGAAGCAAGGCTCGTTATAGAGGAAATATGGAATCTTCTAGAAAAAAGTGGAACCCATGCGCCTTTCCCCCTAAGCCTAGAAGCAAGCCAAGCTAACAGAGGGAGGCAAAGCCGGAGTGCAGTAGGTTCCGTGTAGGCAGGGTAGCGCCCCGTAGAGCTTCTGTCGATTGGAAACAATTCATTCCACCCTGGTCAAATGGCTTCAAACGCTGATTTCCAGAATGGACTGTCTGGCAAACAAACAGGTAGGCTAGGAAGTCAGGGCTCGCTTAAGAGGAGAAGGCGAATCTGAAAGTCCGTTACGATTGGGCATATCTGTTCTCTTCAAATAAGGGGCACTAATACGGTTCACTACCATTGGAGGAGAGGCAAGGCAGGAAGCGTTAGCTCCCTATCCATAAGCCAGCCATTCCAGACCATCGGGAGCAGCCAACCACTGGAGTTCCCGAACTCGCTCAGGTAGTTGAAGGAACTACATTCAACCCATGGCCCACCGAGACAGTACCGCTAACAGCACACCAAGCCAATCTCGATGTATTTAGCATTACACAAGCAAAGCCGCTTCAAGTACTTACTGTACTAGCAATTAGCTTATTCGTAGTGTACTTTAAAAGTGTAACTGAATATGATCCTAGAAAACATACTGAATTCAATCAACAATATCTCCCCTGCCATTCTTCGTTGCTTCACTCTCCTCCTGCTCCCTCTTCTGTCGTACATGTGCTCACCATAAGCCTCAAGATCCGCTTTAAACCCGATGACAGAAAAAGTGGCTCCGGGGGAAGATCAAAAGTATCCACTCCCTTCGCTCGAGGATCTCTATGAATCTGACTCTCATTTTTTTTTTTTCCGATGAGGAAGACAATGAAGAAGGATGGACCGCGTGTACCAAGCGCAAGGCGAGCTAAAAGAAGAAGATACAGCCTTCCCACGTGTCTAAATTGACCATTAAGTTGGTGCCTCCTCAAAAGAAGTCTACTAAAAAGAAAAATAAAGAAAGAAAGTCGAAGGGTTTGGTTTCTCAACAGCCTATGCCTTTCATTACTCTCGAAGAGCTCATCAAACAGCTAACGGATGAGTACGTTCAGAAGCAACGCACACCTGTAATGCTAGACGAGTTTATGTCAGAAGGATGGCGCACCAGAATCCCTCGTAATGATGATGATGACGAGGATCACAGTCCGATTATCATTGAGTTTTGGGGGAGAATTGATGCAGTCACAGACTCAGATTATGATAAGGAAACCCCCTATTCTTCCCAAAAGAAAAAGAACCTTCGCTTCTCTCTTTAATCAAAATACGTGTAGCCTTTGCTTTCTCTTGTTCTTATCAGTACAGTCAACAATAAATAATCAGCTATTTCAAGAACCTTATCAGGGTGGGGTGAGCCCCTAGCCCGCCTGAAGATACTCATCCGTGAGGATAGGGTGTAGCCTCGGGGAGGAATTAGATCCGCTAGAAGGGCTTCGTAGGGAAGAGAACTGATCTTCGTCCAGGATGTCACCCTTGGACGAAAAAAAGAGAAGTTCTCTCAACTACGTCGAACCCTTTTGTTATTTTTCGACCGTTACAAAATGGGTTATTGGTCGGATAGATCTCAACCACTCTTCTAGACTAATATTTCTAGGCATAGCAAGCTTTTCTATCTATAGAGATAGTCGCATGTAATGACAGATCACAGCTATATGAAAGTAAGTAGTAAACTACCATAATCGCGAGTCGTTTTTCTTTCTTACGTAGAAAGTACTTTACTTTATTTCTAAGAAAGGATTTCTCCAGCCTATTCTACGTTCAAAAATGTAAAATTGTGGTAAATCTTGCTTTCTTCTGGCTACTAGTGGGAATTTTCTCTCAACTACGTCGACCCTCCTTTTTTATTTGTCTTACCCATTCAGGAACTGCCGCGTGAGCAGGTTCTTGTATCATAGCTTGAGTTATTCCCGAAGGGCCTTCTAACCTGCGGCTTTCCTGAGGTTTAAAACAGGGCTGTCAATTAACTTTTTGCTTATTGCTCCCGAATAGAATATTCCATATTACCTCTTTCTTCTTTGTTTTTTGTTGGTTTTGCGAAATCAGTGCCCGCTTTTAACGTTAACGGGAAAGGGAAAGGCTTGACAAATTTTTTCTTTTACTTAAGGTGTAATACTCACTTGTAAATGATTGGTGTCAGAATTTTTCACTGATCAGGTGTGATCAGTCTCATCCGTGTAAGAATTAGGAATTCCTCTTCCAACTCGTCCCGGAATAGGCGTTATGGCAAAGAACAAGAAGAAAACAAAAGGAGAAATTTGTCCAATAGTAACAAAAGGTGCCTCCACAGGTTGACATCCGATCCAACCTAGTAATAAGCAATCCGCCAAAAGCAACCAAAATATTCCTTGGTGAATCGGGCGAAAACTTGAACTACGCACATACATACTTTTAAAAAAAGGTAAAGCCAACAGACATATAAAAACTGGTGCTATTGCGGCTACACCTCCCGATTTGTCAGGTATACTACGAAGAATGGCATGGATCGGTAGGAAATACCATTCCGGCACAATATGAGGCGGGGTGGGCATCGGATTAGCAGGTATATAATTGTCGGGATGCCCCAAAACATTAGGAGCATAAAAAATCCAAATGGAAAAAAAGATAGCAAAAGCTACCCAACCTACTAGATCCTTTACATAAAAATAAGGGTAAAAAGAAATTTTATCCATCTCTGAATGTACACCCAATGGATTATTTGATCCATATTGATGCAATGCGGCCAGATGAAGAAGACTGGCGCCTACTAAAATAAAGGGGAGTAAATGATGAAGACTAAAAAAACGATTTAAGGTGGCATTGTCCACGGAGAAACCACCCCAAAGCCAAGTCACTATGGTATCTCCTACTACAGGTATGGCGCTAGCTAAGCTTGTAATTACTGTAGCTCCCCAAAAGCTCATCTGACCCCAAGGGAGTACGTATCCTGTAAAAGCTGTCACAATCATTAATAGGAAGATGACAACTCCGAGACACCAAACAAATTCCCTAGGACTGCTATAACTCGCATGATATAGACCACGAAAAATATGAAGGTGAACCACAATGAGAAACATACTTGCCCCATTAGCATGCATATAACGGAGCAACCAGCCCCCTTCCACATCTCTCATAACGTGTTCTACGCTGTTGAAAGCTAGATCCACATGAGGTGTGTAATGCATAGCTAAAAAAACGCCAGTCACTATCTGAATGACTAAACAAACCCCAGCTAACGGACCGAACCCCCACCAATAACTAAGATTGCTCGGGGTTGGATAATCTATCAAATGCTGATTAAGTGTGGAGGATATAGGTTGTTTAAGAAGAGAGAATCGTTGGTTCCTTATAGTCATTTCTCTTTCCTATCGTGACAACTCTTGTTCCCCCACCCTTTTAGCGTTCTGGGCCCTACTTACTCAAAATTATATATGTAATATATAATATCTAGTACCCTTTCTTTTACTTTCGAAGGATGGAGTGGGTATGCAGCGAAAGAAGCGCCGAGGGGGTCATCCTGGGTTACTGAAGAGTCGTCCGACCGCTCGGTGACCGAATCAGAGAGGGTTTTACCGCTTTCTCTTCTCTCCAGCACTCTCGGACGGATCATCTTGCTGCAACAAAGCAAGCTTAAGAATAGAAGAAATCTAATGGGAATTTAGGTCTCTGTCCGCTTGGAAGATTCTTCTTTCCTCTTCAGTGAAAGAGGGCAAGGGTGTGTGGGAGAAAGAATTCTAAAAGGGGAGAAGATCTCGTCCACCAAGTGGAACAGAGTGCGACCCCTAAGCAATTGGGGTGGGGTCCATATCATCTTAAAACTTTACTATTCCACTTTAGCTAAGCTAATGTGGAATAGGATGACTCAGCGCGTCAGGAAAAGCCCCTTATTGCCTTGATTGAATTTGGCTTCGCTGCGCCCTGAATCAATCAAAAAGCTTATTGATTTGATTCATCCCATTTCATTTGGGCGAGAGGGAGGCTGTGAGTCACCTGGGCTACGAATTTGTCGGTTGGTTGATTCTCGCTTGAGAAAAGAAAAAAAAAAGGCCCTCGGGTCCCGACCCACAAATGAGTAGGAAGCGGGGCGAGGGTCTTTCATTAAAGGGGAGAAAAGAAAAGAGGGGTGTTCTGTTCTGGGGGGGCCGCCTTTCGCAGCTTTAGAAAGGAGAGAATTTAAGAAATCTCTCCAACCCCTTAGAAGTAGGGCGAGAGAAAGTTGATATTCGCGTTGGTTTTTCCAACGAAACTAAGTTGTCTTTATCATTCGAAGAGCTCAACACACTCTGATTTCTTTCGTTTCCGAGAAAACTTCGTTCGAATTTCATGTGTTAAGCATATAATCTTCCTTCTCATGGCCATCCCTTTCTTTTCTACCTTCTCTTACTCTTATTCAATTTTTAGAAAAAGGTCCTGCAGGAATGATCTATTCTATTATACGATGATAGCACCTATGATAGAAGCAGGTCAACCTAAAAAAGGTGTATGGTATGCTTTTCTTCTTGAGCAGAATAGATGGCTAGTCCTGACAGTGGTTTTGCCTGCCAAAACCAAGCTAAATAAAGTCCAAGGGTTCCATGATTGGATAGGAAACGACCGAAGGAAGACTCGTCATAAGAATATGAGCCCGGATAATACCCGGAAAGCAACTCCCATCAGTGCCTTCTTATTCTTAAGGGTGTTAGTCGGCTACCATTGGCTTTAGTCCTGTAAGAATGACTCGCCACTAACAGGATCCTCTTTTTATCTTAATCGTCTTGAACAACCCGATAAACTAATAAAGGCCTATCTGGCTTGAAGTGCTCAAGGAGACATCACGCGTTCACTTATTATTCTACGATAAACGATTGAGGCTCTTAAAGCCCTTTTTGGATAACCCTGATGTCCTCTAAAAAAAAATAAGTTGATCCAAACAGAGAAGCGATAAAAGCCTTTTTAGGATCCCTTCAAAAGTGCTATCGAAGTCTTCCTAGCAAGGGTGTCAAGAACTGGTACAATAGACCAATCTTTCTGTGGAGTCATGTCTATCTGCTTGTATCGATGGATAGCTTATCGGAGACCGGTTTAGTATTAGTAAAAGCACTATTGGGCGTGACTTTATCGTTCCATAGCGCACTTCGAAGAAAGAGAAGAATCCACTATAGCTTGATTTGAGATAATGAACCTGAGTTCACTGAACACTAATGGAATCTCGACTATTAACATCTACAAGCTACGAGTTCTGGCATACTTGACTTTCCTTTAGAAAGGATGTCCTACTTCTATTTTCTATTTCACCGAACCCTACTTTACTCAATCAATCTCCTAATCTGAATCCTACCTCCCTTACTACAACTAAAGCACCAACAGCGGGAGAGCCGACATTACTATAGATGTGCAGCGCTAAGGCTAACAACTCATTCTCTAACAGGAAAAGCAAAGTCCTCCTCTACCGGGAATCCCGCATCTGATAAGGCAAGTCTACTTCCCGGAGCAAAGCAACAAAACTACGCTATTCAAAGCAATCTGCCCAAGGAGGGCTAAGCTAGTCTAGTCTAATGCTAGGCTAGGTGATTCCTCTCTTCTCTATCAATGACTGAAGCTTAATCCAGAGAGAGAGCTCACTATACCACCAGGTTGCCGCATTTGCTTATGAAACAAGAACAGCTTATCCCGAGGAGAACAGAGCATAAGTCGGAGATCTTAGGGTAGTCACTCAAAAAGGAATTTCATCCGTCACTTCGCCCCCCCTTTTAAGACTGATTCCTTCTAGGCGAGAAGGTTAGAATAAAAGCAGCGCTTACGCTTATTCCGACAACAGATTCATCGGTCCCTGGATGCGTTCTAACAGAATAAAGTCCGAAAGTCATCAGGTACGGTTTCCTAAGCTACCTCACCGCACTAAGTCCAGTCTATGGACCTTAGCCCAAGGATAGAGACGGGGCTAATGCTTCGGTCATACTAGATTACGAGGCTTACCGAACTACCTTTGCCGTAACTCAGAGAGAGAAGGCCGCTCAAGCAGAATCCGAATACGACTTTCGCTAAACAAGAGCTCTTTATCTTTACTGCTAAGCTGATCACAACTTCACATTCAACAACAGCAAGAAGACGACTCTAGCCCGCTCCGCTGAAAGCTTTAAACATTTGCTTTTCTCGAGTTCCTCGCCCAAAGGTTCTAGGGTTCGAGAGAGAATTCCTACTCTAAGGAAGGGAAGAAGGTAATCAAATCAGTAGAATGCTGCTTTCCGTACTATCGCTTGTTCACATTCAAGCATGAGTTAGTTCAGAGTCGGGAAGGGGAATCAGAGAAAGGGCAGTTTAGTCAACAATCATGACCATGGGAACATTTGTTCGCTTTCTAGGTACCCCCGAATCTACTAGTCATCGCCTTTGAGCTGGGAAAAGCATTTACCTGGAGTCGGCTATTCCTGATTCAGCAAAGGAAAGAAGCCTTGATCCCAAGACTAGCTGCGGATTGGATTCTTCCTTTCCTTTTATCCGGACTAACTCTAATCGTGATTTTGACTCAATTATTCCCTCTGTCGCAATAGAAATCGAGAATGGAGGTTACTTCACTACCTTTCTTGGTGAAGAATATTTCTTTCCTTGCCTCCGGAGAGTAGCCTTAGTATTAATCTCCCTTTAGTGAGGGGGGTGATATAATTATAATAATAATAAGTTGTGAAAGAATCGGTTTAGAACGTATCCTCAGTTTTAGCCATATCCGTTGCTAGAGTAAGCGCTTGTCCTTTCTTTTTGTGGAAAAGGTTTTTGGTATATATTTCACACATCGAGCTTGCTGGCAGAAGTAAAGCACTATCCACACCCGCTGACTTTTGGTGAGAAATCAACCATTTCCCCGGTTGCCTTAGACCCTCATAAGTCAACTCCTCTTGCAAAGCAAGGTATCGGTGACTGCTTTCACTCTCATTCCATGGGACCGCCTTCAACACATAAGCCAACCCACCTCTGCCATAGCTGCATTCAACCATATAAGAAAGATGTTCTGTTCGGCTGGAGAAGACGTCTACCTCAACTACAAGGGGCACAGCCTCCTCCCCCAATCAAATAAGACTTTTCCGCCCGACAACGAATCTAAAGATTCTCCTCCCGAAATAGCTTCTGCTGAAGCAAATTCCATCCAGATGGTTGCATTTAAGCCAGCAGGAAGTGCATAGCTGTAGGCACTTTCCTAAAATCTAGGATCTATTGAGAACTACGAAGAAGTGATTTAAAGATTTTCTTGGAATGGAAGATCCGCTTGAAGTTCATCGTTTGTTCATCCATCCGCTCCACCTCGACCTCGAGCAATAGAGAACTGGAAGGCTGCGCCCCTCTATCGGCAACTAACTAGAACCCTCTATTACCGAGCAAGTAGAGGTGCCAGGCTTACTGCCTTTTATTTAGTGGAAAGCAGAAGAGGGAAAGAGAGTCAAAAACCTATCTTTTCTTTACCAAAGTGGGGAACGGAAAAAGGTTATAGGTAGGCTTTGGGAAAAGTAGGTGTAAATAAGGTTCCTTCCATGCTTGGAAGAGTATGACGTGTGAATGAGGAAGTAAACACGGCTATATCACTTATTGAAATTCAGGTGGGTAGCGGGCGATCCCTTCTTTTTTAGAAAATGTTAGGTACAAATAGAAGGGTTCTTTAAGCCCCTACTAATCAAAGAACCCTCCTTATTCCCGACATGCTATGGTGCCCCACGATCTGCTCTTTCCTTGATCAGTACCTCTCTCATACAAATGGGTCGACCGAGAAATCTACAAAAGAATCACCTTGATACTAAACCGGATCGAGTCTCGAACGAGGAGCTGCTCCTACCTAAGTTCCCAGCTATCTGAGTAGGTTTGTTATCAATTTCCGAAGTGAATTGCATTCATCCTCCTCTCCCCCCGTCGATCTTTCCGCTAGTCAGTAGCTCACTTGAGGAAGCGAATGCGAAAGAAGAAAGAAAGGGTTTCAATCAAGTTATAGCGTATATAGAATGCAACCCTTATGGACTGAATCTTTATTACACCCTTGACGAGGAAACAAGAGTCATTTACTACATGCTTATTGATACAGGGATGGAGCGTATAGTGCTTATAGAGAATTTTGAAAACGGTGAAAGCGAGGAAAGAAAGAGGCGAATCCACAAGAGTCTGAGAAGCCTCGAAAATAAAGAAAATAAGTCTTCGTGACGCGTCGGGTTCAACGACTTTGAGGGTTACCAATAAGCCGCCCGGGCATTAACAACGTTCATCAAAGGGAGTGGAGCTACGTTTTTCATCATTGGAGACGGATCCCGGGTTCAGCCTTTCACCGCAAGCTCGTGTTTGGGCCGTAGTGCTTGCATAGCTACTTCATCGGATGGGATCGCCATTATGATTGATGCCCCTTCACCTCCCCCGCCACTGCGGATTCCCCTTTAGTTGCATCAGCACTAGTCTCCCGAGGAGAGAGAGCTAACCCTTAGCTAATTGGAACCCCTACGGGAGGTCCCTACTCCCCTAGAAGACAAGTACAACCACTAGGGAACGCCCACCCCCTTACGAGGGAAAGAGCTCGGATCCAAGAAGCCAACTATAGGAGTGATCCTATCATTGGTAAGCCTATCCATTAGAAGTAGACCAATTATCTGACATGTTGATGACCCACGAAAGACCTGTACTGGGAAAGCGGTAAGCTAATCACTAGATTGATCTGTTACCTAAGGGGTAAGCCACTTCCATAAAGGAGCGAGTAAACTCCAGCCCCCTTTTATGAAACCAACCGAAAGCAGATCAAATAAAGACTTGAGGAACGAAACGAGATAGCGTAGTGAAAGTGCAGATGTAGCGCACAGGCGAGTCGAGGTAGCGGAATGAGGAAGAGCCAGATAAGCCAATCACAAGGATAGAGCCCCAGTGACTCGAGTAAGAGACCAAAGGAAAGGTCTCAATCCACAACTATACAAGGGGCAAGTTCAGCATTTACAGTTTTCTTTCTTGCCCTTTCTTCAAAGCAGGAAATATGCGCTAAAGGTAGATATTAGATATTCGTTTCGGGGTAATATAATCTATTCTATTTCTTTCTTAGGTGACCAACCACTCCTGCCCTTGTTGCTTCTTCTCTTCTCTTGCTCACGGATGGCTTCTCAACTTCGTCGAGCCTTGCCTTTCCTTTTCGAGACTTTAGGCCCTTGGCCTGGTCGGTCGATCTATGAATGGAAGCAGGTGCAGTAGGTTTTATAACAAATGAAATGTAGCCGGTCCCTTTAAGGAAGGGTATTTGCACTCTTGCCTATCTTCCTGGAACAAAATTCCTCTTATCCGCTATCCCCTTTGGGAGAAAAGAGCTCGCTAGCAACTCTGATCATAGGCTCACACGACTTACTCTATATTACATCAAGTAAGACTCTGTTCTTCCCAGTGCCCGGTTCCGATGAAATGATTGAAAGCTAGGAAGTATAGGAGTATGGGAAAATGATTCCGATGATCGTTCAGCTCGTCCTTTGCTTCATAATTACCTTCTTCTTTACTCAGAGAGGAGCTTGGATGCTTCATAAGAGCTCGCTCAATCCTTTTAGGAATAGGCCATAAAAAGAATAAAATTGAGAATGTTGACATGATCGCTCTACTCCCCCCTTGGTGCTTCGTCCAAACTATAACTATAGTTTTGTCTTCTTTTGTTAGTAGCTCCCGCAGGAGTGGACTTCCGCTTTATCGAATGCTTGCGCTTTAAAAACTTCCTATTTCCCCTCTTCCGAAGATGACACTGTCACATCCCGATTACTCAACCACAGCGGATGCTACATGGGCAGCTTAGCTAAGTACCGAACCCCGGGGTGCAAGATCTCTATATTGATAAAGCGCAGAGCTTAAACTAAAAAAAATAGTTCATCCAAGACCATTTCCTATAGGAGAGAACGGACCAGAAAGAAATGAGGGACCCTTCTTTTTTACCTGGAGGGCTTTGATGCCCAATTCGCCTTCGAGAAGAAAGCACGGCCCGAGGAAATGTTCAGGAACGCTATGTTAATAGGGTCTTTAAGACCTCACCCAGCATCTATTAATTCAATCAACATACGTTTCAAAACAAAAAGAATTTGGAAGCCATATAGCCATTTCAGCCTTACTCCCTATTCTCTCTTAAATAAAGCTATGATAAAACTGGAGTAATGTGGTTTCAGCTTCCTGTGAGCTGTAGTTATCCCTTATCATCCTGGTATTCCTCCTCTCTATGAGATGTGGGATCGAGCCCTTCCTTTTTCTACATCCTTTTGTATGATAAGGGCTTCGCTCCATGTTTTATCAAGCCTTTGCTCCACTATCAACCACCGGAATGGTTATTTTGCCTGCCCCCGCTTTCCTCTCCCGCGGGAAGAGCTCGTTCGCCAAGTCCGAACTCTTATGTCGATGACGGCTCTCTTCGATGCTAGCAACCGCGTTTGGCCCTTTTCCGCGCTTCTTTCAATTTCCTTACATTCTAGCTGAAGGTTTTGTTTAGCCTTTACTTAGAGAGGGGCAGAGCGGTACCACGTCCTTCCGTGCTCGTAGGTTGACTCCCCTATGCATCCCGACTAAGGTCTCACAAACGCGCACTTCCCTTATGCATCCAGCCGCTTCACTAATGTGAATAGGTTATACAGAAGGGTGGGTTGGAAATATACTCTTATGCGCGCTCCTTCTTCGAACCTTTTGGTATGTATTGCCCCTAACTATAGATCAGATCCACCAGACGAGAAACTCAATTCCGCACTGCTGCTGAGTCGTCGGACTTATCCACCAAGGGATTCGTGGAATTTCTGTGGATTGCGTTGGGGGAAATCTACCAAAGCTAGGCAGATGGATAGACTCCTTTCCCGCTGCTAAGGGGGAGCAAGAAAAAAAATAAAATGATTGTTTTTTAATCAGCGCTTGGGTATGCAGATACTAAGAGTCTTCTCACTACCAACCAGCGGACATCATCTGGCTGGGTCTTGCCGATATCAACAACGAGAAAAAAACAACCAAATGGAAACAGCAACTAACTATGGCTCTTGGCCTAGACAACGCCCTAGGCGTAGGGGAGATCGGAGCAACAGGGAACGCCTAGACGACGTTTTTCTTCCTGGGCTGCAGTAAGTAGATCGAGAGGTCGTTCCGCCCCTTGTCCCCGAAGATGGGTAATATGTTCTCAAAAAATCTTGCTCCAATCTGACCTAGCTGGCGAGCGATCCCAGTTCGCGGCAGAGAACAAGACAGCAAGCGAGCGTACCTTTGGTCGCTTCTTCTCCACCAAGCACGGAAGTTTAAGGATAACTGTAGGTCGGTGGCTACCTAAGGAAACTCCGATTCGATCCGCCCCCCGGCTGGGAGGCATTTACCTCATCCCGATCACAAGGAGAGGTTCACCATGATGTGGGGTACTTATTTGATTTTCCCTTCCGGAAAGAATGAAATGCGTAGGGGACCATCCTTTTGTTGCGGCATGCTCCTCAGATTTACGGATTCGCAGGGGGCCTCAGGCCCTACTTAGTTGACTGACAATGACAAAGGCTTGCGAAACTAAGTAGGGCCTTTTGAATTGAATCTTAAGTAGTCTATCAGTGGTGCGAAGCGGCTTTGCCCCTTTTCAGTAGGGGAGCGAAAGGTTAGACTTAGACCTTAGAAAGTCAGCGAACAGCGGTTCTTCTATGTAGGTATGGTGTTCCCCCTTGACTTGACTCTCCTAACGTCGAGCTAAGTGACTTCGTAACCTTTGCGTAGCGTAGTAGAATGAAGGCTACGCACTGACGCTCTCTTATCTATTAGCCTAAGCGTCTTCGCTAACTCGCTCGCCTACTATACTATACCCGACTATACAATACATTAGTAGAAGTAAGCGGCTGAGTTAGCAAAGCCTACCCTACTAATGTATTGTATAGTAGCGCCTTTTCCTTTTTGAATAACCCATTCTCATTATCTTTCATAAGTCAAGTAGGCGAACCTATAGGTCCTTAATTGCGTTGACAAAGAAGAACAGCCGGTTAAAAGACAGCGAATCTTATATTATTATATAGAATAATATAGATATATAGAATA